GTCAGTTTGGGGGGTGTGGACACACTTGCGCGAATTCGGGTAACGGCTACAAGGGAGAAAGAAAAAGGAAACTGTACCCGACCAGGGATGGACGTAAACTCGTAAGCTACCGAGGGTAGGGATAATCGTCCAGGTCTTTTTGTGAAAGAAAAAAGCCGCCCCGCCGCAGCAGGCGGGTTGCTTCCTCTGTCGTCGCCGGGGAGCTCTTGGCGAGGAGACCTTAGGAAAAGTTGCTAAAACAAACGGGGGAGGAGGATCGACCCGTTCAGTAGAATTCCGAAGAAAGACTGTTGGCAGCAGGTGGAGACATTTCTTTGGCCCTTCTAAATTGCAAAATAAAAATGCAAAAAAATGCGGGCAGGGTGGAGCTCGGCAGAGGGTTCGAGAATAGGGTAGGGTCCTGTTCTTAAGATTCAGATAATAAAAAAGTTCCAAACCCTTTATGTATGCACCTCCGTACAAGTGCTGCGTACAAGTTCCGGTCAGGATGATTGGGAAAGATCAAACCAATTTAAATCACAGTAGTAGTAGCGTAAAGGCCGTAAGCCGGGGGGGCGGCCATAACATAAAGCTATTACTTTCACACCTCTCTCTCTTTTTAGATATCTATAGATAAAGAGAGAGATCCGCTGCGTGAGCAACCCGACTGTGCGTTACATGTGCTCTACAGGCTGCACTCCATCTTTCTTCCCCCTTTTTCTTTTTATTTGGAAGACGGGCGTTGCGTTTGGTTCGAAAGGCAAGGTTTTCAGTATGTCTCCAGAAAGGCCCCCACTAGTCCGGCTAGCTAGTGAGTGGTTCTTTCGGGCGGGAAGCAGGCCGGGCCCTACGGGCGGGCATCCCCCGCAACGCAAGCAGCATTGTTCGCCACCCCCCGAGAAGCAAAAGATTCTAGAGTCCAGGCTGAAAATACATGCATAGATAGTGGTCTAATGACAAGGCCGACGACGGAAGCTCGGGACGGAGCCGTATGATGCGGAAGTCTCACGTACGGTTCCCTGAGAAGGGAGTGGCTACCTACTGGAGCTTCGACCAATCACCACCGGTCATTTCCGCTTTGGGGCCACCCCTTACTCTACCATTATTATAGGGGTATGGGGTTCGAGACAAAGAAAGATCAAGGCAGCATATCAGCTTTTCCTTTATACTTTACTTGGATCTGTTTTTATGCTATTAGCTATTCTGTTGATTCTTTTCCAAACAGGAACCACCGATTTACAAATTTTATTAACCACAGAATTTAGTGAGCGGCGCCAAATCTTTCTATGGATTGCTTTTTTCGCCTCTTTCGCCGTCAAAGTGCCTATGGTACCAGTTCATATTTGGTTACCCGAAGCTCATGTAGAGGCACCTACGGCAGGATCCGTCATCTTGGCGGGAATTCTTTTAAAATTGGGAACCTACGGCTTTTTAAGATTTTCAATACCCATGTTTCCTGAAGCGACACTTTGTTTCACTCCTTTCATTTATACTTTAAGCGCGATTGCTATAATATATACTTCCTTGACCACTTTAAGACAGATCGATCTTAAGAAGATCATTGCTTACTCCTCAGTAGCTCATATGAATCTGGTGACTATTGGTATGTTTAGTCTGAACATACAGGGAATTGGAGGTAGCATTCTACTGATGTTAAGTCATGGACTGGTTTCTTCAGCCCTTTTTCTTTGTGTTGGTGTTCTATATGACCGACATAAGACTCGACTTGTTAGATATTACGGAGGTTTAGTGAGCGCCATGCCGAATTTCTCTACCATTTTCTTCTTTTTCACTTTGGCCAATATGAGTTTACCTGGTACTAGCAGCTTTATCGGGGAATTTCTCATCTTAGTAGGAGCTTTCCAAAGAAATAGCTTAGTAGCCACATTAGCGGCGCTTGGGATGATTTTAGGCGCGGCGTATTCCCTTTGGCTATATAATCGTGTGGTTTCTGGGAATTTAAAACCGGATTTCCTCCATAAATTCTCCGATCTAAATGGTAGAGAAGTTTTCATCTTTTTACCTTTTCTTGTTGGAGTTGTTTGGATGGGTGTTTACCCCAAAGTGTTCCCGGACTGCATGCATACATCCGTAAGTAACTTAGTGCAACATGGAAAATTTCATTGAGAGGAATCAGCAAAGAAAAGAAAAGAAGGGTGTCAAGACATCTATATGACCAAGATGGCCATCTCACGAAGTGGATTCGAACCAATATCAAGCTACTTTCCTTTAGTAGATCTGTCATCCCCCTCATTATAGTCCTCCTAGAATCAATAGCATTTCGTCGGAATACATCCTGTCTTTTCACCTTAGTAGTCCTATGCATAGTCAGTACTATAGCCCCAATCATGGCTACTAATAAAATCAGACTAGGAACCAAAAACCAGACGGAATAGTAGGTATAAAGTAAATTGCCCAATGTTTCCAAATTAGTCCAACTTCGTACCTTTCCGGCATAAACCATATATCTCAGAGAGGTCGTATTTCTTTGGGTTGGTAGTAAAGGAATGCTTTCATTATC